TCAAAAGATTTATCAGACTATGGAGTGAATGATTTGATTAATGAATATTCTATTCGATTCTTTCTTCAACTTGGAATCGATTCTTTTTATTTTTCATATAAATTGATTTTGCATATAATTGCATATAAATAAAAAATAAAATACGGGTTCGGTTCGTCTTTTTTGAAATAGTTTTTCATTAGTATACCTATTTATTTTATATAGGTATATCTTGCATCCTTTCTGGAGTTTCGATATAAGGATTCCTTTACCAACAGTCAACTCCATTTGTTAGAATAGCTTCCATTGAGTCTCTGCACCTATCCTTCTTTTTATTATTCTCGCTTGCTGAACCTTTGTTTTTTTTTCGTAAAATAATAGGATTTGGCCCAGGATTGCCCATTTTTCATTCCAGGGTTTCTCTGAATTTGAAAGTTATCACTTAGTAGGTTTCCATACCAAGGCTCAATCCAATCCAATTAAGTCCGTAGCGTCTACCAATTTCGCCATATCCCCTTTGTGTCTTGAGATTAAGATCTCATTAGGATGCCCTTCCTTCCCCCTTTCTCCTTCCTTTCCCCTTTCTTTCATTTATTTATTTTCTTTCTTTTTATGCGAAACCGTTGAATTTAGTAGATATAGATACTGATTCTTATATCGAAGGGTCGTTACCTATTTTATTTCTTCTTTGTTTATCTTCTTTCGTCTCTATCGGAGACCCATATTTATTTGGTCCAATCAGAAAATATTTTATCATTTCTGTATTCGCAATTCAATATAGATGGATATTCCATAACATATATATGCGCCTCTTACTCTCAGTTTTCTCAGGCAATTTGGTGGAATACTCGAACGGTCGATTCTTTTTTTTTTTTCGTCTTAGCTTCCGACTTTATGAATGAAAACAAAAGAAAGGAGTCTCTCATTATGATCTGGATTTCATTTCTATGGGTTGCATCTTTTTTCTTTAATTTCATTTTTATTCTTATCCTTTTATTAGACTATTAGACTATCCTATATAACCATAATAAGATAACTAAAAAAATGAAAATTTAAATTGAATTTATGAATTTATTCATTATTAATTTTATAATATAATAGCTAGAACTAATTATTTAATAGCTAGAACTAATTATTCCATTCATTTCTATTTCGAATTCGAAGATAATTCGAATTATTTAGTCTAAAAAACAAAGTTTCATTCGAATTATCTAGACTTATAACGTATCATTTATATAATGATAATATATATATAAATGCATAAAAAGATTTTCACTCTAATTATCCAATTATTAGATTCTATTTAGAACTCTAAACTAAATAAATTAAATCTATTAAATCTATCTATTAAATTCAATTTATATCTATATAAAAAATTATATCTAATTTAAATGTAAAATTATCTAATTTAAATGTAAAATATACTAAAATATAAAATAAAAATAGAGTCAAAAATAGAGTAATATTATACTAATATATATAATATACTAAATAGAATATACTAATAGAATAAATATAACATATAATATAATAAATAGAATATAAAATAGAATATAATAAATAGAATATAAAAAAAGATAACTAAGATAAAAAAAGATAAATAATATATGGGATAAAAAAAGATAAATAATATATGGGATAAAAAAAGATAAATAATATATGGAATTCATACTCATAGATAAATAATAAATATATATAAATATATATAAATCTTTTTATAATTATAAATTAGAATTATAAAATTATAATGAATTTTTAATAATTATAATATTAATAATATGATTAAATTAAAATCTCATTTTTAATATGATTTAAATATAATCAAATAGAATTAAATAATTAAAATAATTTTTAAAATTAAAATTTTAATTTAAAATAGAATTATTATATTCTTAATTATTATATTCTAATAATATTAGATTGAATATTAGATTGAATCTACCATTATTATATTAAATATGTTATATTAAGTATGGCATTTAAAATTTTTAATTCTAGTTTTTCTAAATTCGAGTCTTTCGAGTCTATAATTCATATTAATAATTCATAGTAATTATGCAAAACTAATAGATAGAGATAAGAAGATAGTTAATAGATAAGATCGTAATAGTTTGCTGAATTCCTATGGATACAAAATTTCTATTATTTTATTTGAGCCCGCTTAGCTCAGAGGTTAGAGCATCGCATTTGTAATGCGATGGTCATCGGTTCGATTCCGATAGCCGGCTTTCCCTATTTGTTTGCTTTTTTACTTTTTTACATGATTGATAATGTTTTTTTGAAATCAAAGAACATTGAAAAAGCTTTTTCCCCTTTTCTTTCCAAAGGTCAACGATCTGTTTATTATGTCGTAGAAACTTCCAATTAGGAATAAAATTGGAGGAGTTAGATCTTTGCAGAATAAATCAAGAAAAAAAAAAGGAAACTTTTTTTTGGTTTAAGGTTTAATTTAATTTATTTATATATTTAATTTATTTATATTTTTATTTATTATAATTATATATATTTTAATTTCTATTTT